TCGAGAAATAGTATCTCTTGTTTTTCATTCCCATTTTCATAGGAATGAATACTATGATTCACGTTTCGAACAGGCATGAATACAGCATCTATAGGATAACTTCCATCTTGAAAGGTATGTGGCATTTTGATAAGATATCCCCGATTTCTCTCGATTTCTAATCCAATACACAAATTAATAGGTTCTGCTAAGCTAGCTATATGTTGTGTATTGTCGACGATTTCCACATAAGGTGGTAAGATCATATTTTGAGCAGTTACATATCCAGGGCCCATGGCGCAAATCGACGCGCCACAAGTTCCATATAGATTACTTCTCAATACAATTTCTTTCAAATTCATTATAATTTCGTGGACCGATTCTTGAATACCCGGTATAGTCGAATATTCATGCGGGACATTCTCAGATTTTACGCGTGTGATACGTGTTCCTTCTATTTCTCCAAGCAAAGCTCTTCTCATCGCAATGCCTATTGTGTCGGCCTGTCCTTTCATAAGTGGAGACAGAATAAAGCGCCCGTAATAAAGACGTTTACTGTCTGTTCTTGATTCAACACACTTCCACTGCAGCGTCCGAGTAGATACTGTTACTTTCTCTCGAACCATAGTAATAATATTTTATTTGATTGAATTATTTATTTCTCTTGTTTCTCTTGAAATTTCTTCACTCTTCATTTCTACACACGTCTTTTTTTTGGGGGTCTGCAGCCATTATGTGGCATGGGGGTTACATCCCGCACAAAAGTTAATAGTATACCACTTCTACGAATAGCTCGTAATGCGGCGTCTCTTCCGAGACCGGGACCTTTTATCATGACTTCGGCTCGTTGCATACCTTGATCTACTACTGTACGAATAGCATTTGCCGCTGCGGTTTGAGCGGCAAAGGGCGTCCCCCTTCTCGTACCCTTGAATCCACAAGTACCGGACGAGGACCAGGAAACGACCCGACCCCGTACATCTGTAACGGTGACAATAGTATTATTGAAACTTGCTTGAACATGAATAACTCCCTTTGGTATTCTACGTGCACTTTTACGTGAACCAATACGTACATTTTTACGTGAACCAATTCTCGGTATAGCTTTTGCCATATTGTAGCATCTCATAAATATGAGTCAGAAATATATGGAATATATCCATTTGATGTCAAAACAGATTCTTTATTTGTACGTTTATTCCTTTGGTGAGTCTGATTATCCTTGTCTTTGTTTATGTCTCGGGTTAGAGCAAATTACTCTAATGCGCCCCCGTCTGCGGATTAGTCGACATTTTTCACAAATTTTACGGACGGAAGCTCTTATTTTCATATTTTTCATTCCTTATCTTAATTCTGAATCTACTTCTTGGTAGAAAATAAGTTTCTTGCAATTTTTCATCTCGAATCATATTGAATAAAAACCACCTAATCTTTCGAATCCTTGTTTCGGAGTCGATAAATTATACGTCCTCTAGTTGAATCATAACGACTTACTTCAATTTTGACTTTATCGCCTGGCAGTATCCGTATAAAACTACGTCGGATCTTTCCTGAAACATAACCTATAATCAGATCTTCATTATCTAACCGAACCCGGAACATGCCATTGGGAAGCGATTCGGTAATTAAACCCTCATGAATCCATTTTTGTTCTTTCATTTCAGGTAAAGCCCCCTTGAAGTATCAACTAATGTAGGAGAAACGATATTAGACAACTCACCCCTTTCTTTTTTTTTTACAAATAGGAAGAGGTTTCGGATCCCATTTGGATATTAAAAGGATTACCATATATAACATAAAATTTCTCCGCCGATTCTTTCTAGTCGAGCCTCCCGGTCTGTCATTATACCTCGAGAAGTAGAAAGAATTACAATCCCCATTCCACCTAAAATTCTAGGAATTCGTTGAGAGTTAGAATAGATTCGTAGACCGGGTCGGCTGATCCGTTTTAAATTTAAAAAATTTCTACAGGTATGGGGTCTTTTCCTATTCCTTCTATTATGTCGCAGGGTTAAAACCAAAAAATTTTTGTTTTTTTCTCGATGTTTTCTGACGTTTTCGAGAAAACCTTCTCGGAAAAGTATTTTAACAATATTTTCGGTAATATTAGTAGATGCTATGCGAACAACTCTTTTTCTATCCATATCCGCATTTCGTATAGAGGTTATTATCTCAGCAATAGTGTCTCTACCCATGATGAAGTAAAATTTTTGGTGCCTCAAAATTGGATCTAATTAACATGTTTTTTTATTGGTTTATGAATATGAATTTTTCAAGGTATATGCGTGAGACATAATCTACGAATTAATCTAGTTCTTAATCTATTTCTTTTCAAAGATCCCAAAGATATCAGGCTCCCATTTTATTTTATAATACCTCGGGAGCTAATGAAACTATTTTAGTAAAATTGAATTGTCTCAGTTCGCGGGGGATTGCACCAAAAATTCGAGTTCCTTTTGGATTTCCTTCTTGATCAATCACAACTGCAGCATTGTCATCATATCGTATTATCATACCGCTGTCACGTTTAAGTTCTTTACAGGTACGAACAATTACAGCTCTTACTACTTCTGATTTTTCTAGGGGCATGTTTGGTACTGCTTCTTTGATCACAGCAACAATAACGTCACCAATATGAGCATATCGGCGATTACTAGCTCCTAGGATTCGAATACACATCAATTTTCGAGCCCCGCTGTTATCCGCTACATTTAAATGGGTCTGAGGTTGAATCATATGAAGTTTTGAGTCTATTCTTCCAATGCAAAGGATGAAGAAAATAAAAGAAATATTGTTTGTCAAAAAAAAGAAACCTGCGGTTTTCTTTCATTCCCAAGACTCATTTGTGTTGGTTCTACATTTTTATGCCGAAATAATAAATTGAGTTCGTATAGGCATTTTGGATGCTGCTATTAAAATAGCCCTTCTAGCTATATTTTCAGTTACTCCGCCCATTTCATATAGTATTCGCCCCGGTTTAACAACAGCTACCCAATATTCAGGGGATCCTTTCCCCGAACCCATACGTGTTTCGGCGGGTCTTATTGTAACTGGTTTGTCTGGAAATATACGGACCCATATTTTTCCACCACGACGTGCATTTCGTGTCATTGCTCGTCGACCCGCTTCGATTTGTCTAGATGTGATCCAAGCAGGCTCAAGCGCCTGAAGAGCATATTTACCGAAACAAATATGATTACCTCGATAAGATATTCCCTTCATTCGTCCTCTATGTTGTTTACGGAATCTAGTTCTTTTGGGGTTATAATTGATGGTTGTTTCGGAAGTCCATCTCTACTACAGAACTGGACGTGAGAGTTTCTTCTCATCCAGCTCCTCGCGAATAAAAGGATTCAAAATGGAATTGCAATTAATTTGCATAGATATTATAACATTTTTAGAAAAAATTGGATAAAACTCGTTTTTTTTTTGGAACGCCCTATTAAATCTTTATTTTCTTTTGTCTTTTATCCAGGTTTACCAATTCAAATTCAAAAAAAAAACACATTATCGCGGGCGAATATTGACTCTTGCAATCTCTATTTCAGTCCTAGCACTTGTTCGTCATTTCTCCGAATAGATGAATTGATTTCCGGTTCATTTCGCCATCCCAACGAGTGAATCATTAAGATTCATTTGTTCAATAAAATCTTTTGCATTCACAGGTTCCTTCGTCCCCACCACTTCGTACTAAATGGTTAGGTCAGAATTCTACAACGAAGCTTCTAATCCAATTTATCCGTGAGTCAATCTTCTTAGTCTTTATTGGCTCGAAGCTCTTGAGTTTTTTCTTCTATAATCTATAAGAAGGATTCATTTAATATTTCATTATGGATGAATCAATTAGTATTGATGCTTTATTACACCGTCTTTTATGAGAGGACTCATAGACCTTACATATTGGAATTCTATATCATTGAGATTTTTTTCTTTCTTTCTCTCACCCTTCCATTTATCCACACCTTGTTCTGTATTTTGTTTTAAACTTAGAATTTATTAAAGTTTAATTGTAAAAAAATTTCAGTTGCTACAAAGATATGACCGATTTGGCATATCTTGACAGGTTCTTTAGATCCAGATAATATGAAGCGATGGGTTGGTTTTCATACTACTGGGCCGGTCTTTTTTTAATCCCAACCCCCTAAAACCAACGAGTCACACACTAAGCATAGCAATTATATCAAAACAAAAGGTCAATCTAATTTTTATTCAACCCTATAGAATTAAAAGAATTAAAGAATTCGGAATTTTTTTGATTGGCCAGAAAAAGAATGAACGAGTTTCCCCCTTTTTGTTCTATCGACGGAAAAACAACGAAAGTTTTGTTATTCCTCTCCCTTGTCTATAAAAATCCAAATTTTGATGCCTAATACCCCATAGATAGTCCGAACTGTATAGGAACAATAATCAATTTTAGCGCGAATGGTTTGTAGGGGAACCCGACCTTCTCTGATCCATTCGACACGTGCAATTTCTTTTCCGTCGATACGCCCTGCGATTTGTACTTGAATTCCTTTTGTATCTGCTTGTTCAGTCAATTCAATAGCCTTTTTCATTGCTTTTCGAAATGAAACTCTATTCTTTAATTGTCCGGCTATAAATTCTGCAAGAATATTAGGATTTCCATAAGGTTTTGCAATTCTTGTGATAGCAATGTTAAGTTTTCGGTTCACATAATGAAATTCGTTTTGTAGATTCATCTGTAATTCTTCGATTCCTCGCGGTCTACTTTCGATTAATAACTTCGGGAACCCCATAAAGATTCTGACCTGGATCAAATCAATTCTTTTTTGAATCTCTATGCGGGCAATTCCCTCGGCACCGGAGGATATTCTCATATTCTTTTGAACATAATTTTTGATAAAATCTCTTATTTTTTGATCTTCTTGTAGACCCTCAGAATAATTTTTTGGTTGTGCAAACCAAAGGGAATGATGGCTTTGGGTTGTACCAAGTCGGAAACCAAGTGGATTTATTTTTTGTCCCATACTACCTCACTATTATACGCATCATCATATACC